CTTTTCTAATTATACTAGAAATCGTATAACAACTTGTTAGAATTGGATTTATTGGATTGTTTCATCAACGGTGTTGGGTCAGAATAACTTTTTGACTCTGCGCCAGTGATTCCCCTATTATTTATTAGTGAACAATAATTGAATAATTCCTTCATAGAGATAGAGGACATAATTCACATGGATATAGTAAATCTCGCTTGGGCTGCTTTAATGGTAGTCTTTACGTTTTCCCTTTCACTAGTAGTATGGGGAAGGAGTGGACTCTAGAAGTACTACTAATTGAGTTTAGGAACTAAACAGTATCACTTTTTTTTATAGATCATTCGGCAAAGTTTTTTTTATTTAAAATTTCACTATTTCAATTTAAAATTTTATTTTTAAATTGAAATAGAAATGAAAAATATCTTCATTTCGAAATTCTCTTGGATTTTAGTTGAGTAATGTATTCTATGAATAATAAATATATATGAAGAATACTCTTTCAATCAAAGAAATATTTCAATTATTTCCGTGTTCGTATTTTGAAAGTAAAAAAAGTAAAAGGAATACAAATGGTAGGAAATTTATTCCAACTGAATTCTTCATAAATTTTCTATTTCGATGAACTGACTCTTACCAAAGTTAGATATGGACCATGAGGAAGAACGGAACTTTTTTTTTATTTTGTTTCCCTCTTTACTGTTCAAAGATCAAAGAGAAAACAATTCGGTTATTCCATTACGTGGATACACATTGGGAAACAACATAGTAGTTGTCCAACGAGATACTGCACATCCTAAAATATTGTCTTGGGCGAGTCACATATTGCGCCGCTTGTTTTAGTTTTACTATTTTCGAAATTTTATTTATGTTTTGCTTGTTTTATTGAACCCATTTCATATCATGGTTCAAACGTTAAAAGTCGACGGGTTTTACTAATCCTTTTCGAAATCCGAAGAAGTCATTGATTCTTTCGATCGGGATTCATATTGAAAATAATCAGAAATCTAGGAATTCTAATCGTAAAAGTCGCTTTCGATTATTTCAAATTAATTTAATTGAAATCAACACAAATTAAATACAAATAGATAAAGCAAAGAAATAGAAATGGGATACTATATAATATACATTATCACTATATATATTATATACGTAATTAAATTATATACGTAATTAAATAGATTTCTATATATATAGAAAAGGAATATGAATATATAGAAAAGGAATATGATGATACTATTGTAGATTGATCTATATTAATCTATATTAAATTAACCCGCATTACAATACAACTTTATACACTACAATAACAATACTAGATAGTATGGTAGAAAGAAATATCTGAATCTTTCTACCATACTATCGTATCTCATAGAATGCGACTGATTCTAGTCTGCCCATTTCATTTAAGACGCGAAATTTTTATCCTTTTCTTCTCTGCAATTATTGATAAGAAATAAAAAATCAAGTTTAATTCAAATTAATCACCTTGGCTGACTGTTTTTACGTATATTATAAGTAAAAAAGCAGTAGGAACTAGAATAAACAGTGCAGTAGCAATAAATGCGAGAATATTTACTTCCATAATCTCATTGTTTAATTTTTCTTTAATTCGCAATAACTCGGGAGTTAATCCCATAGAGATAATAAATCTTTCGCCTGTAAATTCAATGGGATGCATTACATCTCGATGATATCGAATCGGATCAATATCATGAATAACAATATCGGAGCTATCAAATCGATTCATCGTCAAGAATTGAATAGTATAACATAGGACGATCTTTTATCCATACTGAACTCAAAATTTGATTCCCGATACAATCAATAATTCCTTTATTTATTTATCATTCTTTTCCATTCTTTCTTTTCTATAACCTACCGCCCTCTTTGTACAATCATCTGATGAAGTATCATCTAACCGCCTTTCCACTTACCATTGGTTCTAAACAAACCCCAACAAACAATAGAAGCTCAATGAAAAAAAAGGAAGGAGCTAATAAAAAAGTGATCCTTGTTTGATCTTTATTTTTTGAATATCCTCTTTCATTGGATTAGTAATGGGACGCATATATCAAAAGCTCAATGCGAAATTTGAATGAGATAGATTATTTCAAATTAGTAAAATTTGAAATTGAGGTTACACAAAATAGGGCCCGAAAAGGATATACTTTTATTTGAATCTTAAAAAAAAAAGTATTCTATACTATTCTATACACAGTAACTATGTTCAATTTATTTTATATTGTACAAATTCCATTTATGTATGTACTCCCGGGAAACATACAATACTCTACTCTATTTCATATTTCACAGATCGGGAGTAATTGAAAAAGCCAGACCCAGTACAGTACGGTATCCCGTGGAATCCTGAATCTGATGCTAATAATATAATAATTGTACTAATCCACATAGGCCTCTCTCCCATCAATCGAATCGGTACTAGTCGAAGAAATGGAAATTCCCCCATTTGGTTGATGATAAATGTGAAACGAAGAAGAAAAAAAGAAAAGGGATCGCTGTTGGGAATGAAATTATGTTATTTGGACTTCTTTTCACAAAAAATAGAGAGATGAATTGATATAGTTTTTTATTGGATTTGGATTCGTCGGGACTGACGGGGCTCGAACCCGCAGCTTCCGCCTTGACAGGGCGGTGCTCTGACCAATTGAACTACAATCCCAAGTAAATACCATAATAAAATAAAGTATACATATTTTTATGATTTCATTCTAACCCTTTCAATTTCGATTAGAATTGGCGTGTTGTAACAGAGCTGCGAGTGTGATATATCGATACCCATATGTATATGTACTTTAGTGAGAGCAGCCGGTATTACTAGTAATCCTTTCGTTATTGCCAAATCAATTGGATAATCACTCGTTCAAGCAAAAAAGTTTTTTTTATTTACTCTTTTCCTTAAACTTTACTTTATAGTTACGGATCCTGATATGAATCTAGATCATTAGCAAGATCAGAATTTCTTGTAAAAAGAGAGTAAATAAAAAGTGGTATAGATATATCATAAAATGGATTTCTTCCGTATTGGGATTGGGGGATCGGGCATTTCTAGAGAGCAACAAACGGGTTATATTATATCATTTCATGGCGGATCGGCAAATTATTGGGCCGAGCTGGATTTGAACCAGCGTAGACATATTGCCAACGAATTTACAGTCCGTCCCCATTAACCGCTCGGGCATCGACCCAGGAAGAATCAATTCCAGGCTTATTGATAATCCACGATCAACTTCCTTTCGTAGTACCCTACCCCCAGGGGAAGTCGAATCCCCGCTGCCTCCTTGAAAGAGAGATGTCCTGAACCGCTAGACGATGGGGGCAGACTTGCACGACCGCCATCATACTATGTTCATAGTATGAATAGTTTTTTAAAATTGTCAATATAATGGAATGGTATGACTCGATACGAAGGATCTTTCCGTCTTTCACGATTCTTTACTATACAATTTTTTTCGATAAAAGTTTGGTTCAAAGGCCACGCCGAATCTCTTTATCAATGATTCAATGAAATCTCTTTATCAATGATTCAATGAAATATCTTGGATCTATGTTAAATTAGTGGATACATGTATCACTTAAATGAATTTAGTTATGATGTCAATTAGGATAGTCTTGAAACAATTCATTGTATTGATATTTATCAAATCCAATATCAATAAACCGTTTTATTTTACCTATATTATATACTCTATATTAAATTCTATTAAATTATTTAATTTACTTTTACTGGATAAAGAAAATTTTTCATTCCTGAATGAACCCTTATACTTATTATAAGATATATCTATGTACATCTATTATAATAAGTATATATACTAAACTCATAGTGTCTTTATTCAGGAATTGGATCAAACAAGCCCTTTTAACTCAGTGGTAGAGTAACGCCATGGTAAGGCGTAAGTCATCGGTTCAAATCCGATAAGGGGCTTTTATTTTTTCATAAATCATAAAACTCCGGCAGTAGTATTCATATTTGAAGTGCGAATAAAGATATTAAAGATATTGTTGATCTTTGTAATAAAGTAATAAAAAAAAGTAACAAACCGTATAATTTAATAATTTAATATTTTAATATATAATCAAAATTATAACATTATAATTAATTATAGTATGGTTATAAATTTGCTATTTTAATAAATTAAATATATTATTATAAATATATTATTAAATTATTAAAATTATTAAATTATTAAAATATATTATTAAATTATATATTATTAAATATTAAATTATTAAATAAATTATTAAATATAAATATATTATTAAAATTAAATTATTAAATAAAATATATTATTAAATAAAATATATTATTAAATTTAAATAAAAAAAATAAAAAATATATTATTTATTATTAAATAAATAATTAAATAAATAATATAATTATTATAATTAAATAAATAATATAATTATTATAAATAATAATATAATTATTATAAATATTATATTAAATATTATAATGAATGTAAGGATAAGTCGTCTCGTTAAATCTTCAAATATTACTATTCCTTTCCTATTTTCCATTATTCCAATTAAATCGATTAGAAATCAACAAAATAAAAAGTAAGTGGACCTAACCCATTGCATCATAATTATATCCACTATTCTGATATTCAAATTCGATAGAGATGAAATTGGATCTTTTTTTTTCTTTGGACTACGCGGGAATCTGTCGATATATCCGATTTAATCTTCTTGTTCCTAGACGTTCTATAGGAATAAATTAGGAATGAATAAATTACTATTCCCTTCCTTTACCGAGAAACATTTATTCCAAGTCACAACATACGAGCCATTTTAAATATCTTTCTTTGATTCCAATTCCAGAACACAAGATCCGTTTTATTAGTTATATCTTATATATCTATTTATATATCTAGCAAATCGCTATTTCATGTACTAAATATTTCCATCCATATTGATACATGCAATATTTTTGTTCCGACAACGTAATGGGGAATGTATGCGAGAAGGGTACTTTCATTTCGAGTCTCATATTATTT